TCCTATACAGTTCGAACTATTTATGGGGTCTTAGGAATCAAAATTTGGATATTCGTAGACGAAGAATAAAAAAACTTTCTTTATCTTTACATTTTATCCAACGATAAAAAACGAAAACTATGTAGTATAACACTATACAGTAATAAAAAATTGCAGTCTTCTTTTTTATGTTTAAGAATAAAATCAGCAATTCTATAAGGTTAAATAAAAATTTCCATCAAAACTCCTTTGATATAATTGCTATGCTTAGTGTGTGACTCGTTGGTTTAGGATTAGATTAAGATAAACAAAAAATAAAAAAGAACTTACCTATAACAGCAACTAATAACTATAGCATTAATAAATAACCTAAGCAACTCATTGCTTCGCATTATCTGGATAAATAAAATCAGTCAAGATATGATAGATTGATCATATCATTGTAGCAACTGAATTTTTTTTACAAAAAAAAGAATAAAGAAATATGATTCTAAGTTATGAAAGGTAATCGAAAAGTATGCGGATAAGTGGAAGGATGAAAGAAAGAGAGAAAAAATTGAATATTAATGATATATGATTCCAATTTGGAAAGTCTATGAGGTCACTGTAAGAAAAGCAATGTAATAAAGCATCAATACAGATTCATTCATAATAATTAGATAAATCTGTTCCGAAAACAAAAAAAATTAAGAGCCTTGAGCCAATAAAAACTGAGAAAATTGACTCAAAAACAAATTAAAAAATGAAATTCCAAATTTCATATAAGAGCTCCATTGTAGAATTCGGGCCTAATGATTAATCAAGAAGCGATGGGAACGACGGAACCCATGAATATAGAGGATTCTATTGAAAAACAAATCTTAGTAATTCATTGGACAGGATGGCGGAATAAACCAGAAACTTTATTATCTATTTTGATTTTTATTCTGAGACCTCCTGGGATAAACATTAAACTTAATATAGATATTGAAAGAGTAAATATTCGCCGGCGAAAAAATTTTTTTTTTTTTAATAAAAGTAATAAAATACGACAAAAAAAATGAAAAAGATAAAAGAAAATAAAGATTTGTTAGAATATTCTAACTCTAACAAAAACGACATTAGAGATGATGATATTACGTTATTTTTTAATAAATAGAATTCATCTTGGATTTCATTTCGAAAAAGACATATCACAAATTTAGAAGAGATCAGATGAAATTTAATACCATGATTAATAGAATTAATCATTAACTACATCTATAGCTTAATACAAGCTTTTTTAGTCCTTTTATTCGCGAGGAGCTGGATGAGAAGAAACTCTCACGTTCAGTTCTGTAGTAGAGATGGAATTTCTAATTTAGAAAAAACCCATCAACTATAACCCAAAAAGAACCAGATTTCGTAAACAACATCGAGGAAGACTAAAAGGAATATCTTCTCGTGGGAATCGTATTTGTTTTGGCAGATATGCTCTTCAAACACTTGAACCCGCTTGGATCACATCTAGACAAATAGAAGCAGGGCGACGAGCAATGACACGAAATGTACGACGTGGTGGAAAAATTTGGGTACGTATATTTCCAGACAAACCAGTTACAGTAAGACCCGCGGAAACGCGTATGGGTTCTGGGAAAGGATCCCCTGAGTATTGGGTAGCTGTGGTTAAACCAGGTAAAATCCTTTATGAAATGGGTGGTGTACCCGAAAATATAGCCAGAAAAGCTATTTCAATAGCGGCATCAAAAATGCCTATAAAAACCCAATTCATTATTTCTGAATAGGAATATAGAATGAAAAAGCTAAATAACATTTAAGAATAAAAAGATTATCAGTTTTCTTTTTTTGACAAACAATATTTTTTTACTTCGTCCTTTGCATTAAAAGAAGAGATACAAAAAAATGATATGATTCAACCACAAACCTATTTGAATGTAGCAGACAACAGCGGGGCTCGAGAATTGATGTGTATTCGAATAATAGGAGCTAGTAATCGCCGATATGCTCATATTGGTGACGTTATTGTTGCTGTAATCAAAGAAGCAATACCAAATACTCCTCTAGAAAGATCAGAAGTGATTAGAGCTGTAATTGTACGTACTTGTAAAGAACTCAAACGTAACAATGGGACGATAATACGATATGATGACAATGCCGCCGTTGTCATTGATCAAGAAGGAAATCCAAAAGGAACTCGAGTTTTTGGGGCGATCCCACGGGAATTGAGACAATTAAACTTTACTAAAATAGTTTCATTAGCTCCTGAGGTATTATAAGATCTAAATATCGATAGTTAGTATAGGATTAAAAAAAACTGGTATTGAAATAAAATTAATTAATAGATTGTGTATCACGCATATACCCTTAATAAGAAAATATTAAGAATTTAATTCATATATTAATATATAATTCGTCTATATCTATATATAAATAAAAGAAAAAGAACATGTTGATTATATCAAAATTATAGAACAATAAGGAATTTTAACTTATCATGGGGAAAGACACTATTGCTGATATAATAACCTCTATACGAAATGCTGACATGAATAGAAAAGGAACGGTTCGGATAGGATCGACTAACATCACCGAAAGCATTGTTAAAATCCTTTTACGAGAGGGTTTTATCGAAAACGTAAGGAAGCATCGCGAAAGCAACCAATATTTTTTGATTTTAACCCTAAGACACCGACGAAATAAGAAAGAATCCTATAAAACGATTTTAAATTTAAAGAGAATAAGTCGACCGGGTCTACGAATCTATTCTAACTCTCAACGAATTCCACGAATTTTAGGCGGAATAGGAATTGTAATCCTTTCGACTTCTCAAGGTATAATGACAGACCGAGAAGCTCGACTAAAAAGAATCGGCGGAGAAATTTTGTGTTATATATGGTAATCCTTCTAATATAAAAATTAGATATCTGGAACTTACGATTTGTGAAAAAAGGGGGTTGTGTAATACCAACCCTGTTCAAAACAGTTTCGGATGTTTTACTTCGAATGAAATTAAAGAATTAATGAAAGTTTTCTTTCTGAATCACTTCCGAACGGCATGGTTCGGTTTTGTTTAGATACTAAAGATTTTTTTTATTTTAGGCCGTGCTTCTGAAAGGATTCGACATATTTTTGTATAAGTATACCTCTAGGAGAAAAAAGTAAAATTTTGAGTAAGTTCTTAGGTATAAGTTAATCAGGGAACAGCCATTTTCTAGACTCCCTAACAAGGATTCAAATGAGTAAGTGGTTTTTTTCAATTTCAACCATTCCTTTCACGAAGATACAATTCAAGATTCAAAAATATCAAGAAACTTTTTTTCGTCCACCAATAAATATATTCACAGAATTAAGGAATAACAACTATGAAAATAAGGGCTTCCGTTCGTAAAATTTGTGAAAAGTGTCGACTAATCCGCAGGAGGGGACGAATTATAGTAATTTGTTCCAACCCGAGGCATAAACAAAGACAAGGATAATCTTACTAAAGGAACTAAAGTAAAGGAAAAGGCACTTCCAAAGAGCTGGCAAAAAAAAAAAAAAGGTCTGTTTTGACATGAAATGGATATATCCATATATTTCTTGTGAAATGAAAAAATATGGCAAAACCTATATTAAGAATTGGTTCACGTAAAAATACACGTAGTGGTTCACGTAAAAATGTACGTAGAATACCAAAGGGAGTTATTCATGTTCAAGCAAGTTTCAACAATACCATTGTGACCGTTACAGATGTACGAGGTCGAGTGATTTCTTGGTCCTCCGCAGGTACTTGCGGATTCCGGGGTACAAGAAGAGGAACACCTTTTGCTGCCCAAACCGCAGCAGGAAATGCTATTCGAGCAGTAGTGGATCAAGGTATGCAACGAGCTGAAGTAAGGATAAAAGGCCCCGGACTCGGAAGAGATGCAGCATTACGAGCTATTCGTAGAAGCGGTATACTTTTAAGTTTCGTACGAGATGTAACCCCTATGCCACATAATGGTTGTAGACCCCCTAAAAAAAGACGTGTATAGAACTAAATAAAGGCTGAAAGGGTTTCAAGAGAAATAAACGATTCAATGATCTGATCAAATAAAATTACTATGGTTCGAGAGAAAGTCAAAGTATCTACTCGGACACTACAGTGGAAGTGTGTTGAATCAAGAAGAGACAGTAAGCGTCTTTATTATGGACGCTTTATTCTGTCTCCACTTATGAAAGGTCAAGCCGACACAATAGGCATTGCGATGCGAAGAGCTTTACTTGGCGAAATAGAAGGAACATCTATTACACGTGCAAAATCTGAGAACATACCACATGACTATTCTAACATAGTAGGTATTCAAGAATCAGTACATGAAATTTTAATGAATTTGAACGAGATCGTATTAAGAAGTAATCTATATGGAGCGCGCAACGCGCTTATTTGTGTCCAAGGTCCTGGATATATAACTGCTCGAGACATAATTTTACCGCCCTCTGTGGAAATCATTGATAATACACAGCATATAGCTACCTTAACGGAACCAATAGATTTGTGTATTGAATTAAAAATCGAGAGGAATCGCGGATATAGTCTAAAAATGTCAAATAACTTTGAAGACAGAAGTTATCCTATCGATGCTGTATTCATGCCTGTTCAAAACGCGAATCATAGTATTCATTCTTATGGGAATGGGAATGAAAAACAAGAGATTCTTTTTCTAGAAATATGGACAAATGGAAGTTTAACTCCTAAAGAAGCACTTCATGAAGCCTCCCGGAATTTAATTAATTTATTTATTCCTTTTCTACATGTAGAAGAAGAAACGTTCTATTTAGAGAACAATCAACATCAAGTTACTTTACCCTTTTTTCCTTTTCATAATAGATTAGTTAACCTAAGAAAAAAAAAAAAAGAACTAGCCTTTCAATATATTTTTATTGACCAATTAGAATTGCCTCCCAGAATCTACAATTGTCTCAAAAAGTCCAATATACATACATTATTGGACCTTTTGAATAACAGTCAAGAAGACCTTATCAAAATTGAACATTTTCACGTAGAAGATGTAAAAAAGATA